CAAAGAAAGATATCGAAAATGGATTTGTGGAATAAAAGTTTCTCCTCTCTATGAACGAAGAGAATAGTCAATTTATTCCTATCTATGGAATAGCTAGGAACACAAAAATTTAATTGGAGATATCGACAAATTTGCGCGGAGTCTAAATCTAAAGAAATAAAAAAAAAAGTAAACTGTTCCAATTGAATTTCTATCAAATTTAAATATCAGAATAGCGGATATAGTCATAATTCAATAGGTCAGGTCCACTTACTTTTTCATTTGTTGATTTCGAATCTTTCCATTCCAATGGATTTGATTCAAATCAAAGAAAATAGTAATATTTGGTGATTCGAGAGACGACTTATCTTATAATTATTCATTATAATGAATAAAAGTTCAACTTTATAACTACTCTAGTTTATAACTACTATAGATTAGTATAGCTTATTTTATTATACTTCTATAGTTTTTTACTTTTTACTTAAAAAAAAAATATCAACAAACAATATCTCTATTTCCCATCAAATATAAATATGACAGCCTTTTATGAATATAAAATATGACTATGAAAAAACTAAACTAAAAAAAAAAGCCCCTTATCGGATTTGAACCGATGACTTACGCCTTACCATGGCGTTACTCTACCACTGAGTTAAAAGGGCCCTTTTAGTCAATTTTTGATATAGCTACTATGTATATATATAGAAAATGTATCTATGTACATATATTACGACGTAAAGATCCTTTGAATCTAATTTCTAATTAGAATTATTAGATTATATTGACAATTTCAAAAAACTGTTCATACTATGAACATAGGCAGTTGGGCATGTATGCCCCCATCGTCTAGTGGTTCAGGACATCTCTCTTTCAAGGAGGCAGCGGGGATTCGACTTCCCCTGGGGGTAGGGTACTACAAAAAGAAGTTGATCATGAATTATCAATAAGCCTAAAATTGATTCTTCCTGGGTCGATGCCCGAGCGGTTAATGGGGACGGACTGTAAATTCGTTGGCAATATGTCTACGCTGGTTCAAATCCAGCTCGACCCACTAATTCGCTCATTCACTATGAGATGAAGATATTTGTTCTCTAGAAATGGCTAATACGCGGAATAAACGAGTACAATTTTCTGCTATATACTCTTTTTTTTTTTATATATCTTTTTTTTATTTGTTTGCTCGATTTATTTGTTCCGGTAAATTTTTATCATGATAATGATCGTGATTTATATCACGATCTTATCTTAATCTTATTTTAAAGTATAAAGACTTTTAATCTTAAAAATAAGATTAAGAAGTAAGACGACCCCTTTTCTTTATTTTATTGAAAGTTTATTTTATTGAAAGATTGATTCTCAATCGATTTTAAAATTTGAAATAAGGAAAAATTACTAGTAATTCGTGTGGTGTTCATTAAAGTGCATATTCATGTGGATATCAAAATAGCACTCGCCTTTCTGTTCCAACACGAAAATTCTAATTAGAAATGTTTTGAATCAAATCATAAAAAAAAAATGGATACTCTAGACCTCAGTTCCCGGGGATTGTAGTTCAATTGGTCAGAGCACCGCCCTGTCAAGGCGGAAGCTGCGGGTTCGAGCCCCGTCAGTCCCGACGGATCCAATAACCAATATAATAAAATAAAGAAAATATATCAATTCATCTTTCCACTTTCTGGGAGATGGAAGACAATAGAATTTCCCCTTCAATAGGGATTCTTATGATATTCTTACTTATTTCTTTTTTCTTTCCTTTTTTTCATTTATTTCTCATCAAACCTTAAAATTTTCATTACTTCAGCTGGGAGAGATATGTGGATTAGTACTAGTATAATTTATTATTGGTACGATCCTATTTAGGATTCCAAGTCCAAGAGATACCATATTGATTGGGTCTGGTTTTTCAATTTCTCGCGTCTATCGAATGGAATAGAGTCTCATATACTTTTGGGGAGTACCTACACAAATAGAATTCGTTTCTTGTACATCTTGATCTTGTACAATAGACAATTTTTTTTTCTTTTTTATTATATATTAATAGTTCCCCTGACAAAATACTTTATACTTTTCAGATTAATCCTATCTTTCCGTCTGTCTCCGATTTTGCGCCATCTCAATCATTAAGATTAAGACTAACTACTTTCAATTTGAAACATTCTATCTCATTCAAATTGTACGTTGAACTTTTCATATATGTACCCTAGTTCTAACCTAAGAAAAAGGGGGGGGTATTATATTAATATTGGGGGTTTTGTAACCAATGGAAGTGGAAAAGTAATTAGATGAGACTTCATCAGACGATTGATTGTAGAAGGAAGACAGTAGGTTATGGAAAAAAAGAATGAGAAATAAGTAAAGAAATTCTTTATTAGATTAGGAATTCTCTTTTTGTTTTATTCAGTATGGATAAAAGATCTTCCTATGTTATACTATTCAATTCGCGACGGCGAATTGATATGATAGCTCAGATATTGTTCAGATATTGTTATTCATGATATTAATCCGATTCAATATCATTAAGATGGAATTCATCCCATTGAATTTACAGGTGAAATTTTTATCATCTCTATGGGATTAAATCCCGAGTTATTGCGAAGTAAAAAAAAAACGATGAGATTATGGAAGTAAATATTCTCGCATTTATTGCTACTGCACTCTTCATTCTAGTTCCTACGGCCTTTTTACTTATTATCTATGTAAAAACGGTCAGCCAAAATGATTAATTTGAATGAGGCTTGACTTACTTATCAATGATTTAAAAGAAAAACGGAAATAAAAGGGTATTCCTATTTTTTTTTCTTAAATGAGATGAACAAGCTAGAATTACCAGTATTCGATGAAATTTGATAATATGGTAGAAAGATTCATATATGAATCTTTCTACCATATTATCTATTAGATTGGTGTTTTTTTGTTTTTTGTAGTGTAGAAAATTGTACTATATTCTCTATAAAGTAAAGATACAGACTAAATTTAATATAGATCAATCTATAATATGTATCCTCATATATGTTAGATATACAGCGATCTAAATTCTATGCTACATCTATTTGATTGATTTGTATGGATTCTGATGAATCTGAAATAATTGAAAGGCAACTCTTACTTTTTTTTTACATTTACAGTTTGAATTCCTAGATTTCAGATTATTTCAAATAGAAATCCCAATATCTAACGAAAGAATCAAAGAAAGAAAAAGAATATGAGTATGGCCTATATTAATATAATAAAAAAACCAACTTAGTAATCTTTTTTTATCATTCCCAAGAAGTAAAGTAATTGAAAAGGGGGGTCTGTTGTTCCCCATTGTCCTTGGATAAGAGTCCGTTCGGCGAAATAGAGAAGTCGTTTGAAATAAATTTCCTATCATCTCTATCTCCTTTCAAAATAGAAACATGGGTAATTATTAAAATACCTCTTTGATTGACATCTTTAAAAACACTTTGCGGAACGATCTATAAAACAATTGCTACAGTTTGATTTCTCAACTCAAAACTCAATTAGTTAAGTAGTTTTTCTAGAGTCCACTTCTTCCCCATACTACAAGTGAAAGAGAAAATGTAAAGACTACCATTAAAGCAGCCCAAGCAAGACTTACAATATCCATGTGAATTATGTCCCCTATCTCTATGAATATGAAGGAATTAGTCCATTATTGTTCACTAATAATAGCGAAATCAATGGTACAGAGTCAAAAAAGGATTTTTAGTTCGGACTATTAATTTAATGAACCAATCAAATAAAGACACATACATATAAAAAATTTCTATATGATTTTTAACAGTCTATTCCACTCTTGACCAGTGGAAAAGAATTGCTTTTTGAACTTTAACTTTTTCTCTTTTCTATTTCTATAAAAAAAACCAGTTCAGTTATCCAATCGAATACCTGAGTACTCAGAGAATTTTTTGATTTGAGTTTGTATAAAAAATATATTTAGCTTTTCCACAATTATTAACTACTAATTAGTTAGTTATCACCTCCGGCTATCCAATCGAATTCAAGGTCCAGTCAGTAATCAACCCACTAGTAGTGGAAGGTCTATCAAGACTTCTTGATTCTCTTCCACTATTTATACTTACTATAATCTTTCCTTGAACCCTAGGCTAAAAATAAAAAATTTTAACTTTTCATTTGAGAACCCCAGATGCTTAGAATCAAGTACGTATCAAGGGACCCCGGCCTCTCCTTCGGCCGGGGAACATTTTTCTATTTATAGATTATATCAGTCAATAAGAGTCTTTTATTAATTAGAATCAGGCGACACCCGGATTTGAACTGGGGAATAAAGGATTTGCAGTCCTCCGCCTTACCACTCGGCCATGCCGCCAAAACGATACAAAATAGATGAAAATATTACCTCTTGAGGATGGATTACTGACCTTCTTTTTTTATTTATTGTACTTGCATTTTTAATCTCTTTTCATTAATTCCCTTCCTACTAAAAAAAAATGTTTCCTTTTTTTTTTGATTGGATCCATACCTTTGAAAATATATAAACTTTCAGTCATAAACATAAAAGTAAAAATTCATCATAAATTGGAACCATTAACTATTGACTACGAATTCTTGAATGATTCTTCGATTTTGATTTCAAATTATGTTTTCCTAATGGCATAAGAAAATCCAAATGATAACTAATCAATATTTCGTCTTTTCAATAAAAAAATCTTTATTTTCCTTTTTTCATTCTCAATTTCAATTATAACAACAATTATGAGTATATGTAAACCCCGAAACCAACACAGAGATTACACAGACAATCAAGTATCTTATATATTATATAGGTATCTGCGCGCGCATGTTTAAGTTTACTATATTAATAATTAATAAATATAACCCGCTTTACAATTCGAATTCGATTTTATGAATTCTACGAAATAGTACTAAATAGGTAAAAATCTTTCTTTCCCTTGTATTCCAAATAATTTTTATTTTAACAATACAATAGAATAGGATGAGAAAGGCCAAAAAGGTTAAGTAACAAAAAAAATTAACTCTAATATTGTTTCTAATTA